ATAAATAGATACGAATACAGCAGAAAAAAAGGGGGGGGGATCAAAAAAACAAGTAGAGACCAATTTTACAAAGTTATATACAAGTCGCTACCCCCCCTCGGTATTTCTTTAATTGAATTTCGTTTGATTAGACGGAAGTTCCTTAAAAACTTCCGCTTTCTTTAAAAGATTCTGAACAGTTTCTGTGGGTTGAGCACCCTTTTCAAGGAAATCTAGAATAACAGGAACATTTAAATAAGTTTGATTCTTCATTGGATCATAAAATCCCACCTTTCTAAGATCTTTTCCTTCTCTTCGGGATCGAACATCAATTGCAACGATTCGATAGACGGCTCATTGGGATAGATGTAGATGAACAATACCCCCCCTAGAACCGTATAGGAAGTTTTCTCCTCGTACGGCTCGAGAAAAAATGATTTGATTTGACGTTTTGTCTATGTATGCAATTCTAATAAATAAAATGACAAATGGGCCTATAAAATCAATTAGACTATGATTTCAGTCTTTTTTTTTCTTCCTAAAAATGAAAAAGAAACCATTCGTACTCATAACTCAAGTTGGATAACTCTCAACTAGCTCAAAGGAAAAATCTTTAGTAAATTTCATTTATTGAGTGGTCTTTACCCCCTTTTGTTTCTCTCGTTTCAAATTCTATTTGGAGTCTTTAGTCTGATCCAGTTATTGCGACTATCGAGACAATTAAAATGGTGTTTCCTTGTTCTTAGATCCTTTATTCTTATTTTTAATCATTGGGTTTAGACATTACTTCGGTGCTTCTTAATCCTTTCAAAATGGCAGCAACATACCCTTTTTGATTTCTTTCTATCAAAGAATCCTATGGACAGTTGATTCACGCGTGATACACTTTGAATCGAAAAAGTTGGATAAATTCCAACAAGTTTTACTTTTGAATTGAAAACTTGCTCGAATTGGATACTTTCGATTTCTATATGGAAGATACATTTACGAAGTTGTTCCGATTGATTGGCATTAACCCTAGATCCTTGCCCCCGAGAAATGAATTAATCCTTTCTACTCGAGCTCCATCGTGGACTATTTACAACCCAACAAAAAATCGAGTGTAACAGAACAAACAATGTCGAGCCAAGAGCACCCTCATTCCTAGATAAATCGAAAATGGTGGATGTAAAAATCCACAATGGATCGTGTCCTTCAAGTCGCACGTTGCTTTCTACCACATCGTTTCAAACGAAGTTTTACCATAACATTCCTCGAATTTGGAACCGGTATGGAATTGATTCAATCATGGAATCATGAATAGTCATTGGTTCGGTTGTACATAGACATCGTAATCTAGACTTTTTCTTCTATATATGATATGTGTATGTGGAACGATTTTTCTGAAAAAGTCTTAGCAAGAAAGCATCTTTAACATACATAAATAATATATAGATAATAGAAAGAAATAGAAATATATAAACGAATAATGAATCTGCATCTTCAAGTGACTCAATAGGATTGAGTAAACGATTTCCTACTTTTTGAGTACCGAAGATTCCACTTACAAGGAATCATTAAAAAAATTTAGTAAAAATAGTTCTAATTAAAATTGAAAAAGTTTCCTATTTAGACATAATTATTTAATTTGAAGAAAATTGAACAATAAGTATCACGTTTGATCTTCATAGGAAGATCAGTTTTTCTTTTTTAATTGACTCATCACTGATTTAATTTAAAATAGATAAAAAGATCAAAGATAAAGAAGAAAGAAATCCAATTTTTTCATGAGATGGATAAAAAATGATGTAAGTTAAGATTTGAATCTTTATTCTTTTCGTCTGATTACGAAAATTAAAATTAAAAAAAATAGGGAGGGTTTTTCGTATCTATCAGATAGACTGAACAGTTGTCACTATTATAGATATTCTATAATATAGAATTTAAATAATTTCAGTTTAAATAGTTTAAGGGATCACAAATCGTTTTCACAAAAACCCAAAAATTTTTATAGAACGATACATATCATATATCATATAAGCGATACTTTTCCTTAGTTTATATGATAAACTTTTTTTAACATGGGATTGAGTAATATTTCAATAATCGACTCTTGTCATAAAGTGAATAAAAGGGATAGGATAAATCACCCCTGCCTCAATCGGTACATAGATTTCCAATTTTTCATTAGAGCCAAACACGAAATACCTAAATAAAATGAGATTCAAAGAAAATAGATTGGCTCCATAACATATAGAAATATGTTATGGAACTTGATCATTTGTTAATGAGATTTAAACAGACACAGATATTCAAATTAATACGGATTAACTCCCCCTACTTCTTTCTATGGGAATAATGGAGCATAAAAAGGGGATATGCGCTGGGACGGAAGGATTCGAACCTCCGAATAGCGGGACCAAAACCCGTTGCCTTACCACTTGGCCACGCCCCATTTCAATTTCTAATCTAGACTAAGAAACAATAATATTGGTATTGGTTCTTTGTCAACTACAGCCCAAATATCTATATATCTATAGAA